GGAATGAGTATGTGGTGGGGCGAAAGGGCTTGGACTTTCTCGACGAAGAAGACGCCGAACAAAACACAAGAAAGAACCCTCTAGAAAATATGTCGATATTTTATTAGAATGTTTCAGTATAATAAAATATCGACATAAATAACAGGTACAACTAGTAAATCAATGGCGTAATTATATTTTTCTCATAAGAAAAATGAGATCAAAAAAATCAGCATGAAAGTCGGGGGCGTTCCGTGGTAGATTGCCGGTAACATTTAGAGGTACCGGTATTGAAACAAACCCGAGTCTATAAATTACTCTTCGTCGAAAAAGTCGGAATCCGAATCTCGAAATTCTTCTTCTTCGTCGTGAGTGTTCAAACACAAGGTTATAAACCCCTCTTAACCGACAAGGTTAAAACAGGCGGATACAAATTGCTCTTCGTTCCAAAGGTCCAAAGGGGAGTTTCTACAGTCATCGTAGCCGAGCAAGAACCAATGTCGCGAAAATATAGTTTTGTTGTCCTCGCGACGAGATAGTCTGCGCGATATTTTTGATATCGCGCATCGCACTTGTTTAGTACTTCTAGTGTACATAGAAAGTCCGACCGTACTCGCAGCCAGGCATGTACATGTGGTTCATATTGTCGAATGGCGTATGGTTTATTCCCGATCTTTGTTTGTAGCGCGTCTCGTAGAGATTGGCGAGCAACCAAACCGAGATTGGAAGCGGGGTAGGAAAACGTTTCCTCACCTTCGAAGAGGAAACGTTTCCAGGCGCCAGACCAAAACCCAACCCTGATATCATACTGTCTTTGGTCCGTTCTTTCTAGCAGCCAGCATTGAAGTTCGACCCAAAGACAAGCTTTTGGTGCTTGAATAGAGTTTGCATTTCTAAAAAAAATTTTTCTTTTCGCAACGCAGTTGGCTCCTTCGGCTTTGGCAAAGTCGACGATACTCCCCGAGGCGGCGCCATTCCGCGACGCAAATTTTTTCAAGAGAGTAGCTACGATCTCGCGACGCCCCATTTCAAGACAGATTAAGTAAAATATTTCGTAGACGGCCTCGTCGTTGTTATCCGAGGGTAGTGTCCCCCCTTTAGTATAACAAAGGTATTTCCTCTTCGGTAGATGCAGATGCCTATTATAGCGCGACATGCACTTACCTAGGTGTCCCATAATTTCCAATGTAGGTCGAAATCCATAATAGAGTCCGACCCCAACGATCGAATTGGTTATCTTCATACACAAGCTTATGTTGGTTTTATTGTTTCTTTGATATTGTCTCTGTGCATGTGTTAAGCCTGCCGCCAGCGTTCATCCTGAGCCAGGATCGACTCTCCATGAGATTCATAGTTGCATTACTTATAGCTTCCTTTTATATTGAATTATATATATGTCATTTTTGTTTATATATTGAATTATATATATGTCATTCAATATATGTAATTCAATATTCAATATATGTAATTCAATATATATGCGTCATGTGCGGTAATAGGTCCCATATTAGCAAGTTTCATTAGTCATTCCCTATCTAGAACAACTAGCACAAATTTTCAACGTCCATGGGGACTTATTTTACCGGTAACATTATCGACTCCATCTTATTAGTTCTGGGTTCGAATCCCCGGCAACCCTTTGTTCAAAAAATCCTCTGTCGAGAAGAGAGACATTTTTACCTATTTTTTCTTCAATGAAAATTGAAGTGTGATAATTTACTGATAATTCTATGAGTCCGTTCTGGAGTTTAGAGGGACTAATATATGTTATAACGCTCGATAGTCACTGTGAGTAATATATGTTATAAAAATCTATAGTTCCTATGAAAAATTTGCATTAGGTTTTTGGATGATTTTGGCGGCATGGCCGAGCGGTAAGGCGGGGGACTGCAAATCCTTTTTCCCCAGTTCAAATCTGGGTGTCGCCTGACTATTTCACATAGATAGCGATCAATCTATATTATACTTTTTACCTAAAAAAACCAAAAAAGTGGGCCTTAGTATTTCTAGCCTATTTTACTTGTCTTTAGTCTTTCCCGATTCGAAATCATAGAGGAATTTTTTAGAAGTGGATTTATTAAATTGGTTCCTCAACAGTCTTCGGTGAGAATCCCTTTTTGACTCTGCACCATTGATTCCACTATTATTAGGGAGCAATAATCAAATAATTAGAGATAGGGGACATAATTCACATGGAGCTAGTAAGTCTCGCTTGGGCTGCTTTAATGGTAGTTTTTTCATTTTCCCTTTCACTTGTAGTCTGGGGAAGAAGTGGTCTCTAGAAGTACTACTAATTGAGTTGAGGAATCAAACTGGATCAATTGTTTTAGAAATCGTTCAAAATGCATTGTAGAACGATTTACTATCAAGATCTCTTCATTTTCAAATTGCATTGAATTCTAGTGAAGGAATGTATTTTATAACAAGTAAAACGCTTCTTTCCGATTGATCGGAACAAATAGATGTATCAAAGAAATCGAAGTGGGCCCTCTGTCAATTCCAGATAGAAAATGAATATCGC